CGATGGTTATACAAATTAATCAGCGAGTTGGAACACGAATCAGGAGAAAAGAAATCAGGAGAAGGAGAAGGAGAAGGAGAAGGAGAAGGAGAAGGAGAAGGAGAAGGAGAAGGAGAAGATAAAAAAAAAGGACAATTAGATCCTGGAATTCGCTCAAGAAACGCCAAATTGATAGTAATTTTGGATGGTACCGAGGGGAAGGGGGAGACTGGGGATAGTGATAAAAAAGAAACAGGCCAAGTAACTTTGATAGACGGGGGGACTGAGGATAGTGATAAAAAAGAAACAGGCCAAGTAACTTTGATAGACGGGGAGACTGGGGGGGAGGGGGAGACTGGGGATAGTGATGAAAAAGAAACAGGCCAAGTAACTTTGATAGACGGGGAGACTGAGGATAGTGATGAAAAAGAAACAGGCCAAGTAACTTTGATAGACGGGGAGACTGAGGATAGTGATGAAAAAGAAACAGGCCAAGTAACTTTGATAGACGGGGAGACTGAGGATAGTGATGAAGATGAAAAAGAAACAGGCCAAGTAACTTTGATAGACTATGCACAACAATCAGATTTTCGGCGAGGCATAATCTACGGTTCTATACGTGCTCAAAGGCGTAAAATGGTTATTTGGAAACTGTTTCAAGCACATGCGCGTTCCCCTCTTTTTTGGGGCAGAGAAAAAAAATCCCTTCTTTTTTCTCTTTTTTCTTTTGATATCTCTGGGCCAATTAAACGAATTTTTAGAAATTGGGTAGGGAAAGGGCCAGCATTCCAAATTGTCGAGTATACAGAAGAGCAAACAAAAAGAGAAGAAAAAACAGAGAAGGACAAAAAAGAAGAGAAGGACAAAAAAGAAGAAGAAGAGAAGGACAAAAAAGAAGAGAAGGACAAAAAAGAAGAAGAAGAGAAGGACAAAAAAGAAGAGAAGGAGAACGAGAGAATCGGGATAGCAGAGGCCTGGGAGACCATTCCATATGGGCAAGAAGTAAGAGGTTGCACGTTAATAATTCAGTCTATTTTTAGAAAATATATTCTATTACCTTCATTGATAATAGCGAAAAATATTGGACGTACGCTACTATTGCAACTTCCTGAATGGTATGAGGATTTACAGGAATGGAATAGGGAGACGCATATTAAATGTACCTATAATGGTCTTCCATTGTCCGAAACAGAATTTCCGAAAGATTGGTTGACAGATGGTATTCAGATAAAAATATTATTTCCTTTCCGTCTGAAACCTTGGCATAGATCTAAACTCCGATTCTCTGATAAAGATCTAATAATGAAAAATAAAGAAGAAAAAAATGATTTTTGTTTTTTAACAATTTGCGGACTGGAAACCGAACTTCCTTTTGGTTCTCCCCGAAAACGACCCTCCTTTTTTAAACCCATTTTTAAGGAACTCGAAAAAAGAATTGGAAAATTTAAAAAGAAATCTTTTCGACTTCTAAAAATTTTGAAAAGAAAAATAAGATTACCTCGAAAAGTTTCAAAAGAAACAAAAAAATGGGTTCAAAAAAGTTTCATTTTTTTGAAAAAAATAAGAGAAGAACTCGTCAAAATCAATCCAATTCTCTTATTTCGATCAAGAAAAGTAGAAGTATATGAATCGAGTGAAACTCAAAAAGAAAGAGATCCCATAATCAGCAATCAGATGATTCATGAATCATCTAGTCAAATCGCATCTCCAGGTTGGACAAATTCTTCATTGACCGAAAAAAAAATGAAGGACCTGACTGATAAAACAAATACAATTAGAAATCAAATAGAAATAATTACAAAAGAGAAAAAAAAAGTAACTTCAGAAATAAATATTAGTCTTAACAAAACAAGTTATAATGCTAAAAGATTCGAAAAATGGAAAATATTAAAAAGAAGAAATACTCGATTAATCTGTAAATTAACCTTTTTTCTAAAATTTTGCATTGAAAGCATCTACACAAATATACTTGTCTCTATCATTAATATTCTCAGAAGGAAGATAAAATTATTTCTTATTTTAACAAAAATAATTAGGAATAAATCCATTTACAATAAAAAAAATCAAAATCCAATTGAGTTTATTTCGACTATAAAAAAGTCACTTTCTAATATTAGTAATAGTAAGAAAAATTCACATATTTTTTCTGACTTATCGTACTTGTCACAAGCATATGTATTTTACAAATTATCACAAACCCAAGTTATTAACTTGTATAAATTAAAATCATTTCTTCAATATCAAGAAATCCCTTTTTTTCTTAAGCCTGAAATAAAGGATTCTTTTGAAACACAAGGAATAGTTCATTCTAAATTAAGGGATAACAGACTTCCGAGTTCTGAAATGAATCAATGGAAAAACTGGTTAAGAGGACATTATCAATACGATTTATCTCAGATCAGATGGTCTGGATTAATACCACAACAATGGCGGAATAGAGTTTATCAACGTCGTATGGTTAAAAGGCAAAATTTCAGCAAATGGAATTCATATGAAAAAGACCAATTAATTGATTCCAAAAAACCAAATATTTTGGAAGTCTATTCATTATCGAATCAAAAAGATAATTTTCCAGAAGACGATAAATATGCTCTTTTCTCATTATCATATAAATCTATTACTTTTTCCTTTTATCAACGTAAAAGGCAAAATTTCAGCAAATGGAATTCATATGAAAAAGACCAATTAATTGATGAAAAAGACCAATTAATTGATGAAAAAGACCAATTAATTGATGAAAAAGACCAATTAATTGATGAAAAAGACCAATTAATTGATTCCAAAAAACCAAATATTTTGGAAGTCTATTCATTATCGAATCAAAAAGATAATTTTCAAAAATCCTATAAATATGATCTTTTCTCATATAAATCTATTAATTCTGAAAATAAAAAGGACTCATTTATTTCTAGATCACCGTTTGAAGGAAATAAGAATCAAGATTATCTAGGAAAGGGCGATATTCTATATATGGAACAAACTCCCGATAGGAAATATTTGGATTGGAAAATTATCCATTTTGATCTTAGAAAAAAAGTCGATATTGAGGCCTGGATCACGATCGATGCCAATCAAAATACTAAGATTGGTAATTCTCAACTAATTGATAAAAAAAACATTTTTTATCTTAGGATTCCAGAAATGAATCTACCAACCCCCCCAACAACCCCAAAAGAATTTTGGGCTTGTATGGGGATGAATGCAAAACGTCCCATATTGAATCAGGAACTTTGGTTCTTCCCAGAATTTTTGTTACTTTATAAAACATATAAAAGGAAACCTTGGTTTATACCAAGCAAATTACTTCTTTTAAATTTGAATAGAAATGCAGATAGTAATGAAAATCAAAAGATTAATGAAAAGCAAAAGGGAAGTTTTTTGATACCATCGAATAAGAAAATAAATCAAGAAGAAACCACAAGCCAAGGGGATCTTGGATCCGTTCTTTCAAACCAACAAAAAGATATTGAAGAAGATTCTGCGGGATCGGGCATGAAAAAAGGTAAAAAGAAAAAAAAATACAAAAGTACCATGGAAGCAGAACTATATTTGTTCCTGAACCGTTGTTGTCTTTTTCAATTGAGCTGGGGCGATACTTTTGATCAAAGAATTCTCACTAATATTAAGGTATATGGTTTCCTGCTTAAACTAATAGATCCAAAAACAAAAATAGTTTCTATAGCCTTGATTCAAAAAGGAGAACTGGGTTTGGATATAATGCTGATTCAGAAGAATTTAACTCTTCCAGAATGGATGAAAAGGGGAATATTGATTATCGAACCCGTTCGTCTGTCTGTAAACAACGATGGACAATTTATTATGTATCAAACCATCGGTATTTCGTTGGTTCATAAGAGTAAGCACCAAACTAATCAACGATACCGAGAGCAAAGATATGTTGCTAAGAATCATTTTGATGAATCTATTCCACCACATGAAAGAATAACAAGAAATAGAGACAAAAATCATTTGGATTTGCTTGTTCCTGAAAATATTTTATCGTTTAGGCGTCGTAGAAAATTAAGAATTCTAAGTTGTTTCAATTCAAAGAATAGGAATGATGTAGATAGAAATCCTGTATTTTGCAACGAAAAGAATAGCAGCCAAGTTCTAGGTGCCAGTAATCACCTTGATAGAGAGACAAATCCATTAATGAAATTGAAGTTCTTTCTTTGGCCTAATTATCGATTAGAAGATTTAGCTTGTATGAATCGTTATTGGTTTGATACCAATAATGGCAGTCGTTTCAGTATGTTAAGGATACGTTTGTATCCACGATTGAAAATTCGTTGATAGTACATTTTTCCTATATCTCCTCTACTATATAGGATATATGAAAGCAAATAAATACACACATCACACGTCCTGTCTTACATTTCATTCTAAATATCCAATACTAAATGAATAATTATGAATTCGATCTAGAAATGAATCAACAGAACCTTCTTCATTTTAGGTCTAAATTCTTCGCTTTTGTGAATACGAAAATGTGCCAATCCTTTTCTCTCCCTATCTAAATCTAATTTTCAATTGGATTGATTCATTTGAATTGATAAAATTAGGAGTTTCGAAAGAAATTTGGATTAGATTATTGTATCTACCACATGAAAATGAATGACATTATTATTACTGATCGGTAAAATCCATATCTGTAAAAAGGGAGAGGAGGCATTTTTTTATGGTAAGAAATTCATTCATTTCGGTTATTTCTCAAAAAGAAAACGAAGAAAACAGAGGGTCTGTTGAATTTCAAGTATTCAGTTTCACCACTAAGATAAGGAGACTTACTTCACATTTGGAATTGCACAAAAAAGACTATTCATCTCAGAGAGGTTTGCGAAAAATTTTGGGAAAACGTCAACGACTACTGGCTTATTTGTCAAAAAAAAATAGCGTACGTTATAAAGAATTAATTGGTCAGTTGGATATTCGAGAGACAAAAACTCGTTAATTTAAAGAGTGATATCATTTGAACTTATTCGTTTCCATTTTGATGAACTTCTTTTTACTTTCAGCAATTCATGGAAGAATGACTCGATAAAAAACTTATGATTGCACCAACTACAAGAAAAGACCTCATGATAGTCAATATGGGCCCTCACCACCCATCAATGCATGGTGTTCTTCGACTTATCGTTACTCTCGATGGTGAAGATGTTATTGACTGTGAACCAATATTGGGTTATTTACACAGAGGAATGGAGAAAATTGCGGAAAACCGAACAATTATACAATATTTGCCTTATGTAACACGTTGGGATTATTTAGCTACTATGTTCACAGAAGCAATAACCGTAAATGGACCCGAACAACTAGGCAATATTCAAGTACCTAAAAGGGCTAGCTATATCAGAGCCATTATGTTGGAGTTGAGTCGTATAGCTTCCCATTTGTTATGGCTTGGCCCTTTTATGGCAGATATTGGGGCACAGACCCCCTTCTTCTATATTTTTCGAGAACGAGAATTGATATATGACCTATTCGAAGCTGCCACCGGTATGCGAATGATGCATAATTATTTTCGTATCGGAGGAATAGCTGCTGATCTACCTCATGGATGGATAGAGAAATGTTTGGATTTTTGCGATTATTTTTTAAGAGGGGTTGCTGAATATCAAAAGCTTATTACACGGAATCCCATTTTTTTAGAACGAGTTGAGGGCGTAGGCATTATTGGAGGAGAAGAAGCACTAAATTGGGGTTTATCAGGACCAATGCTACGAGCTTCCGGAATACAATGGGACCTTCGTAAAGTTGATCATTATGAGTGTTATGACGAATTTGATTGGGAGGTTCAATGGCAAAAAGAAGGGGATTCATTAGCTCGTTATTTAGTACGAATCAGTGAAATGACAGAATCCATAAAAATTATCCAACAGGCTCTGGAAGGAATTCCAGGGGGGCCCTTTGAGAATTTAGAAATCCGACGCTTTGATAGAATAAAAGATACTGAATGGAATGATTTTGAATATCGATTTATTAGTAAAAAACCTTCTCCAACTTTTGAATTGTCCAAACAAGAACTTTATGTAAGAGTCGAAGCACCAAAAGGAGAATTGGGAATTTTTCTAATAGGAGATCAGAGTGTTTTTCCTTGGAGATGGAAAATTCGCCCACCGGGTTTTATCAACTTGCAAATTCTGCCTCAGTTAGTTAAAAGAATGAAATTGGCTGATATTATGACGATACTAGGTAGTATAGATATCATTATGGGAGAAGTTGATCGTTGAAATGATAATTGATAATACAACAGAACTACAAGCTATCCATTCGTTTTCCAGATTGGAATTCTTCAAAGAAGTCTATGGGATCATATGGGTGCTTGTCCCTATTTTGACTCTTGTATTAGGAATCACATTAGGTGTACTAGTAATTGTTTGGTTAGAAAGAGAAATATCTGCAGGGATACAACAACGTATTGGACCTGAATACGCCGGCCCCTTGGGAATTCTTCAAGCTCTAGCAGATGGCACAAAACTACTTTTCAAAGAGAATCTTTTTCCATCTAGAGGGAATACTCGTTTATTCAGTATCGGACCATCCATAGCAGTCATATCCATTTTACTAAGTTATTCAGTAATTCCTTTTGGTTATCGCCTTATTCTATCCGATCTTAGTATTGGTGTTTTTTTATGGATCGCTGTTTCAAGTCTTGCTCCCGTTGGACTTCTTATGTCGGGATATGGATCAAATAATAAATATTCCTTTTTAGGTGGTTTAAGAGCTGCTGCTCAATCAATTAGTTATGAAATACCATTAACTCTATGTGTATTATCAATATCTCTACGTGTGATTCGGTGAGACATAAAATTTCCCCTATTTCTTTTAAGAAAGTGAAATAAGTTGAATATATTTTCTTTTTTATTCAGCATTCGGGTTGACGAACTAAACCAGATAGTTATATGAGTGAAATAAAACGACTTTTGAATTTGCAGTTAACGGGATTCAATCTCATTTCCTATGTACAAGAATGAAATGAAAGTAAATATAAGCAAAGCAGTCGAGACTGTTTACCCCAAGATTGGTTGATTAGTCATCATGGCTTGAAGCGGGTTCAAAAGATCAACTGTATGGAGTTTTTACTATCTATTAACATAGATGTATTACCATAATGGAAGGTTAACAAAAAGGGGTGGATGGTTAGGAAGACCAAGATACGCAAAGGATTAGTAATGGAGATTTTGTAAATTATCCAACAGGATATTTCTGGACCTAAAAGGAATTCAAATTGGGGCTTAAAGTTGGTAGAAACGATTAAGAAGTACTCCCCATGATTTCGATCCAGAGTATGTTCCTATCCACTGATTAAGTAAATAACTATCAAGAACGAAGTAATCTTTTACTTTGATAATGTCCCCCTTTTCTGAGAAAGGAGAATAGGAATGAAATAAACTCGAAAGAATAGAATAGAAAAAAAAAAAAGAGATCTTTTGTTATTCTTTCTTTCCTATAATACCTATTTTATTTAGAGAGATAGAATTCTTGTCATGATGCATGAACTAATGCAATGCCTAATTCTTT